TATTTAATTATGAAGGTTAGCTGGGTAGCTGACCTTGTTAGTCCGTTCTTGGCAAGAGGGGAGAGCCTAATCTTTCTGTTTTTTCAATCAGATTTCCTCCGCTTAATGGATAACCATTTGTTATCAATGGAGAATTGCTTATCATCTTAAATTGAGGTGATTGGATTTGCACCAATGGAAACCATAAATTTCATACACAATAGAGGGATAGGGATATGATAGATTTTTTTATTTTTAGATAGTGAATGGAGTTTGTTTTTCCATTCTATCCTATTCATCGGTATTGATCATGGATACTGGAAAAATTGTTTTCTTTCTTTTGGGCTAGCTCATGATCTGAACGAGTCGCACATACACCCTAGTACATGTTCCTCGACGCTGAGGGCATCCCCCAAGAGCGGGGGATTTCGTGACATTTCGGATTGGCTGTCTTGTATTTCTAATAAGTTGTTTAATAGTTGGCATGTTGAATCATATCCATAATATGATGGGCTGGTTTAGATCGATCCTAACCAGATGATTATGAATTACTTCTAGTTAATATTCTATTAAATAAGTTTTAATAGATAGAATATTAAACTTGGTAAAATAAAAAGATAAAATCTCAAATCACGGAGTTGGGCGAAATCCATGCTATTTTCATGCAACCGCTACAAGATCAACAATTCCATAAGCTTGGGCTTCTGTTGCTGACATAAAAACATCTCTTTCCATGTCTTCGGATACAACCCATAAAGGTTTACCCGTTCTTTGTACATAAACCCTTGTGAGGGTTTCACGCAGTTTCAGCAGTTCTTCCGCTTCCAGGATAAATTCTCCCGTTTGTGCCTCATAAAAAGAACTAGCAGGTTGATGGATCATTACCCTGATGATATAACATAATAAAAGGTTCCTCTATCTCGCATGATGAAAGGAAGAGAAAAGAAAGAAAGATAAAGAATAACAAGCAAAAAAAAGATAGAATTGAACAACCGTACAGGCATCTTTTGTGCGTTGCATACGGCTCTACAATCAAATTGACCCTTACCTTCCATCAAAGACAGAGAAAAATAGGATCTATCAGACCCATATCGGTAAATGATCAAATTACCACCCTTCCTTTCCAAGGAGTTTAAAAATACTATGATGGCTCCGTTGCTTTATATATTTATGATTTTTTTTGTCTGTGATTCAGCAATCCCAAAGTTTCTTTTTGAGCCGATCAAATAAAATAAGGAAAAAATAATCTTATTTTATTTTTTATTTTCGCACTCTTTCATAACATATGTTAAAAGTCCTCTAGTGTGAAAACAAAAAAGTTTGTGACGCTGAACTGGACTCCCGATAGATAAGATAAAATCGGAAATACCTTTAATCTCATACTACTCTTTCGATACATAATCTAATGTTTTGAAAAAACAATAAAAAACTTTCTCATATCGAATTCAAAGTGCCATGCTATTATTACTTAATATTCATATTTCATATGGCGAAGGCATAGTCTTTTTTTTTTTCTCTCAAATAAAAACCTCATTGGCGCCAAGCGTGAGGGAATGCTAGACGTTTGGTAATTTCTCCTCCGACTAGGATAAAAGATCCCATTGAAGCGGCTAATCCCATGCATATTGTATGTACATCTGGTCGCACAAATTGCATAGTATCATAAATAGCTACTCCGGGTATTACCCATCCGCCAGGAGAGTTTATAAACAAATACAGATCTTTGGTATCATCCTCGATACTGAGATATACCATAAGACCAATAAGCTGATTCGATATTTCACTATCAACCTCTTGGCCTAAAAAAAGTAATCTTTCTCGATAAAGTCGGTTGATTAGGGTAAAGTTGTATCCCTTAGGAACCGTACATGCATCTTTTGACGCATACGGTTCAAAAAAAAAATTGCGAAAAAAAACGAATCAATGTGTAGATTCCAGTCCTCTTTCTTTTTTCATAGCAGGTTTCTAACGAAAGGACTTTTTCTTCGATTTTTCAATAAAGACGAGTTTTGACTCCTTTCCTTATAATAAAAAAAAGAATTCACTAAACTTATCGAATTAACTTCTCATTGATGTATTGTTTCATCGAGATCCAATCCAAATCACGATGTAATTTTCTTGTTCTTGAATGGGCCTCATTAATCTTTTTAGGTTTATGCTCTACTCCGGGTAAAGATCCGCCCGATTTCTATTTGCACATATAGGACAAATGCTCTCATTACCATTTCTTTTTGTTATGACTTTCTTTTTTTTTCAATTCATTTCATGCCTTCCGCCAAATATTTGATGTATTCATCCATTCGATTGATTAACATTGATTAATTGAGACCGCTTCTCTTTCCAAACGGGATCTCTTTACAAATAGGAATTATTTATGATACAAGTAGTAATCATAGATATATTACCAATTGGGTTTTTCTAAACGGAGCCTGGATACTTCATTTTATTAGCCCAACCAACCCAACCATAAATCATTCTAATTGATAATAGTAATCTGAATCCCCCCCAAAAATGGATTTGA